AAAATTTATCCTATTTTTAAGATACTTCTTAATTGAATTCAATTTGAATGGAGGTGATTTGGATTGATGTAAGTACAGGATTACTTTTATCTATTCTCGAAAGCAAAGGTTAAAACTTTATCTTTATATTATTAAATATTACATTATTCGAATAAAAATTGATTTTAAATAAAAATCAAGCCACGACCCTTACGAACCAACCGTTCTTTTGTATTGACCAAGCAAAAACCTCATTCCTTTAACTGCAAAAAAATCTAAAAGCTATTTTTTTGAATTTTTAAATGTTTTGCGAATCAAGAGTTTTATACATTGTTTAGTTGAGATAAATTCGAAGAAATTGTTCGAATTGTGTAATCTTCAATTATTGATACAGGTAACCGGCCTAAAGCAATTTGATTATAATTCAATTCATGACGATTATAAGTAGAAAGCTCATATTCTTCGGACATTGATAAACAATTTGTTGGACAATACTCAACACAATTACCACAAAATATACAAATTCCAAAATCAATACTGTAATTAAGTAATCGTTTTTTTCGAATATCAGTTTGAAATTTCCAATCTACAACGGGTAGATCTATAGGGCATACACGAACACATACTTCACAAGCAATGCATTTATCAAATTCAAAGTGGATTCGGCCTCGGAAACGTTCTGATGTAATCAATTTTTCGTAGGGGTATTGAATAGTTACAGGTAAACGATTCGCGTGGGACAGGGTAATCATGAAACCCTGACCAATATACCTGGCAGCTCGTATTGTTTGTTGACTAGAGTTCAAGAACCGAGTTAGCATAGGGAACATATCTGAATATCTATAAATAAGTTTACTGGTTTCTTTCTCTTGTTTGAGACAAGTTATGAAGAATAGAATATTCTATTCCTTTACAGTGAAAGAAGCTGGAACGAAGTTGTTAATAATAGATTACCTAAAGAAATAGGTAAAAGAAATTTCCATCCAAGATTTAATAGTTGGTCCATTCTTAGTCTTGGTAACGTCCATCTTGTTGCAATAGAAATAAACAAGAACAAATAAGTTTTAGCCAGTGTAATAAAGATACCTATTATTGTTACAAAAACTTTCCCTCTTTTATTTATGTCAAAAATTTCAGGACTAAATAGGTTTGGAATAGAAAGATTCCAACCCCCCAAGTAAAGAACTGTTACAAATAACGAAGAAACTAGTAGATTTAGATACGAAGCAACATAAAATAAGCCAAATTTTATACCTGAATATTCGGTTTGATAACCAGCTACTAATTCTTCTTCTGCTTCTGGTAAATCAAAAGGTAATCTCTCACACTCGGCTAGAGAAGAAATTAGAAAAATGATAAACCCTATAGGTTGACGCCACAAATTCCATCCCCAAAAACCATATTTTGATTGTGTTTCAACTATATCAACTGTACTTAAACTGTTAGATAATCATAGTCGACAATAACATCACTGTTCTCGTCACTATTACAGAACCGTACATGAGATTTTCACCTCATACGGCTCCTCATAGGTCACAAATCAATATAAGAACCTTTCAACTTTATTTATCTTGATGTATTTGTTGATGTGTTTGTAAGATCGATAGAGAATCAAATTCTTATCCTAAGGCCTATAATTAGACTAATGGAATTCTGTCTGCTAGATTTATAATAAAAAAGTGCTTCGGAATTGATCTCATATTTTAAAAATTTTCATTTTTCTTTGTTAATTAAAAACTTTACCCTTGAATGAAAAAAATAATTTTTAGAGGAATATCACATAGATATTTCAACCTATCTTTTTCTCATTTTCGATTACGAAAAAGCATTTAGACATTGCATTACATAACAAGAATTTTATTTCGTTCCTATTCTCCTTTCTCAGAAAAAGAGGCATTATTCGTATTATCAAAAGTAAAAGATTTCTTCGTTTTGATAGTTATTTACTTAATCAGTGGACAGGAACATACTCTGGATCGAAATCATGGGGAGTACTTCTTAATCATTTCTACCAACTTAAAGCCCCAATTCGAATTACTTTTCTATAAAAAAATATCCTATTGGATAATTTAAAGAATCTCCATTACTAATCCTTTGTGTATCTTGGTCTTCCTAACCATCCACTTATTTTTTTTTTGAATCTCTCATTAGGGTAATACCTCTATGGTAATAGTATAGAAAAAAACCCATACAATTGATCTTTTAAACCCGCTTCAAGTCATGATGACTAATCAGCCAATCTTGGGGTAAACAGCCTTGACTGCTTATGTTTACTTTCACTTAATTCTTGTACATAGGAAATGAGATTGAATTCCTTTAACAGCAAATTTATAAGCCGTTTTATTTCACTCATATAACTATCTGGTTTAATTCATCAACCTAATGATGAATAAAAAAATAGATATTCAAATCATTTAACTTTCTTCTTAGAAAGAAAAGAAATGGAGGAATTTTTATGTCTTACCGAATCACACGTAGAGATATTGATAATACACATAGAGTTAATGGTATTTCATAACTAATTGATTGAGCAGCAGCCCTTAATCCACCTAAAAAGGAATATTTATTATTTGATCCATAGCCTGACATAAGTAATCCAACGGGAGCAAGACTTGAAACGGCGATCCATAAAAAAACACCAATACTAAGATCAGCTAGAATAAAGCGATAGCTAAAAGGAATTATTGAATAACTTAGTAAAATGGATATGACTGCTATGGATGGACCAATACTGAATAAACGAGTATCTCCTCTAGACGGAAGAAGATTTTCTTTGAAAAGTAGTTTTGTACCATCTGCTAAAGCTTGAAGAATTCCCAAAGGACCTGCATATTCGGGTCCAATACGTTGCTGTATCTCTGCAGATATTTCTCTTTCTAACCAAACAATTACTAGTACACCCAGTGTGATTCCTAATACAAGAATGAAAATAGGGACAAGCATCCATACGAGCCCATAAACTTCTTTTAAGGATTCCAATCTGAAAAAAGAATGAATAGCTTCTATTTCTGTTATATCAATTATCATTTCAACGATCAACTTCTCCCATAATGATATCTATACTACCTAGTATCGTCATAATATCAGCCAATTTCATTCTTTTAACTAACTGCGGAAGAATTTGCAAGTTGATAAACCCCGGCGGTCGGATTTTCCATCTCCAAGGAAAAACACTCTGATCTCCGATCAGAAAAATTCCCAATTCTCCTTTTGGTGCTTCGACTCTTACATAAAGTTCTTGCTTGGATAATTCAAAAGTTGGAGAAGGTTTTTTACTAATAAATCGATATTCAAAATCATTCCATTCAGGGTCTTTTATTCTATCAAAGCGCCGGCTTTCTAAATTCTCATAGGGCCCCCCTGGAATTCCTTCCAGGGCCTGTTGGATAATTTTTATGGATTCTGTCATTTCGCCGATTCGTACTAAATAACGAGCTAATGAATCTCCTTCTTTTTGCCATTGAATCTCCCAATTAAATTCGTCATAACACTCATAACGATCAACTTTACGAAGATCCCATTGTATTCCGGAAGCTCGTAGCATTGGCCCCGATAAACCCCAATTTAATGCTTCTTCTCCGCCAATAATACCTACGCCTTCAACTCGTTCTAAAAAAATAGGATTTCGTGTAATAAGCTTTTGATATTCAGCAACCCCAGTTAAAAAATAATCGCAAAAATCTAAACATTTATCTATCCAGCCATGAGGTAGATCAGCAGTGACTCCTCCGATACGAAAATAATTATGCATCATGCGCATACCGGTAGCAGCTTCGAATAAGTCATATATCAATTCTCGTTCTCGCAAAATATAGAAAAAGGGGGTCTGTGCCCCAATATCTGCCATAAAAGGGCCAAGCCATAACAAATGGGAAGCGATACGACTTAACTCCAGCATAATAGCTCTAATATAGCTAGCCCTTTTAGGTACTTGAATATTGCCTAGCTGTTCAGGTCCGTTTACGGTTATTGCTTCTGTAAACATAGTAGCTAAATAATCCCAACGTGTTACATAAGGCAAATATTGTATAATTGTTCGATTTTCCGCAATTTTTTCCATTCCTCTATGTAAATAACCCAATATAGGTTCACAGTCAATAACATCTTCACCGTCGAGAGTAACGATTAGTCGAAGAACACCGTGCATTGATGGGTGGTGAGGGCCCATATTGACTATCATGAGGTCGTTTCTTGTAGTTGGTGTAATCATAAGTTTTTCCCGAGTCAGTCTTCCATGCATTGCTGAAAGTAAAAAGAAATTCATCAAAATTTAAACGACTAAGCTCATCAAGACTAAGCTCGTCAAATGATATCATGCTTCAAATTAACGAGTTTTTATTTCTCGAATATCCAACTCATCAATTAATTCTTTATAGCGTCCCCTATTTCTTTTTGACAAATAGGCTAGTAGTCGTTGACGTTTTCCCAAAATTTTTCGCAAACCTTTCTGAGATGAAAAGTCTTTTTTGTGCAATTCCAAATGTGAAGTAAGTCTCCTTATCTTAGTGGTGAAACTGAATACTTGAAATTCAACAGACCCTCTATTTTCTTTATTTTCTTTTTGAGAAATAATAGAAATTACTGAATTTTTTACCATAAAAAACTCTCCTTTCCCCTTGTACAGATATGGATTTTACCGATCAGTAATAAGTATAAGTAATAATAATGCCATTAATTTTGATGTGGTATATACAATAATTTAATCCAAAAAACTCCTTTCTGAATTCAAACCAATCAATCGAATTGGAAATTGGATTTAGATAGGAATAGAAAAAGATTGGTACATTTTTGCATCGAAGAATTTAGACCTAAAATTAAGAAGTTTCTATTGATTCATTTGGAAAACTAATTGAGATATTATTCATAATTCATTTCATATTGAATACTAGAATGAGATGTGAGACAAGAAAAGTACGTGATCTGTATATTTGTTTACTTTCATATACCCTATATTATATATAGATTAATATAGATTATATATAGGGTATATAGAAATAGGGTTTAGGGTATATATAGAAAAATTGTATTATTCACAGAATTTCAATCGCGGATACAGATGTATTCTTAACATACTGAAACGACTGCCATTATTGGTATCAAACCAATAACGATTCATACAAGCTAAATCTTCTAATCGATAATTAGGCCAAAGAAAGAACTTTAATTTCATTAATTGATTTTTCTCTCTATCAAGATAATTATTGTCATGTGAAACTCGGCTGCTGTTTTTTATGTTCTTTCTATTCCAAAATACTGGATTTCTATATGTATAATTTTCATTCTTTGAATTGAAACAAATTAGAATTCTCGCTTTTCTACGACGTTTAAACGAGAAAATATTTTCTGGAACAAGTAAATCAAAATGATTTTTGTCTCTATTTTCATTTATTCTTTGATGTGGTGAAATTGTTTCATCCAAATTTGCCCTAGAAACATATCTTTGCTCTTGATATTTTTGATTAATTTGATGCTTACTCTTATGAAGCAACGAAATACCTACGGTTTGGTACATAATAAATTGTCCATCTTTTTTTCCAGACAAACGAAGTGGTTCTACAATCAATACCCCCCTCTTCATTAATTCTGAAAGAGTTAAATTACTTTGAATCGGCATTCTATCCAAATTGATTTCTCTCTTTTGAATGGAGGTTATAGTCATTTTTTTTGGATCTATCAGTCTAAGCAGAAGACAATATGCCTTGATATTATTGATCATTCTTTGATTTAAAGTTGTGCACCATTTCAATTGAAAAACCAAATAACGTTTCAGGAATAAATCTAGTTCTGCTTCTGTATTGCTTTTGTATTGTTTTCTCTTTTTCCCCTTTTTTATGTCCAAGCTTGCATAATTATCTTCAATATCTTTTTGTTGTGAGAGAACGGATCCACGATCTCCTTGACTTATGGGTTCTTTTTCTTCTTGATTTCGATGCTTTTTATTCGAGGCTATCAACAAATTAATCTTTTTCTTTTCATTAATCTTTTTATTTTCACTACTATTTAAATTTAAAAGAAGTAATTTGCTTGGTATAAACCAAGGTTTTGTTTTATATGCCTTATAAAGTAACACAAATTCTGGGAAGAGCCAAAATTCCAGATTCGATATGGAGCGCTTTAGTATTTTTTCATTCATTCCCATCCAATCAAAAAATCCTTTGTGGGGGTTTGGTGAATTGGTTTCTGGAATCATAAGATAAAAAATATTTTTTTTAGAAATTATTTGAGAATTGTTAGTAGGAATTTGAGTATTTTGATTCCTATTGGTATCAATAATGATCCAGGTCTCAATATCGGCTTTTTGGCTAAGATAAAAATTGAAAAATTTCCAATCAAAGTTTTTTCTATCGGCCGATTTTTCCATATATGGAATATCAACCTGTCCTAGATCATTTTGAATAGGGATGTTCCTCAGTATATCAAAAAAGGCCTTTTTAGGCCTGTTATAAGTATAAGAAATTTCTTGGTTCTTATTTCCTTGAAAGGGAAATCTATAAAAAAAACATTCCGTTTGATTATCATAATTAATAAATTTATATGATAAAAGATTATATCTATAATATTTTCGAAAATTACTTTTTTCATTGGATAATAAATATACTTCCGATTTTTTTTTGGAACCAACCAATTGGTCTTTTTCATATGAATGCCGTTTGCTTAAATTTTCCTTTTTAACTATACAGCGCTGGCGAACTCTATTTCGCCATTTTTCTGGTATTAATCTAGACCATCCGATCTGAGATAAATGGTATTGATAATGTCCTTTTAACCAGTTTTTCCATTGATTCGTTTCATAGCTTGGAAGTTTTTTATTTGCTAATTTCGAATGAATCATTCCTTGTCTTTCAAAAGAATCCTTTATTTTAGACTTAAGAAAAGGGGGGATTCTTTGATATTGAACAACAGATCTTACCGAGTTCCTAATTTGAATTTGTGATAATTTGTAAAATACATATGCTTGTGACACGTAGGATAAGTCATAAAAAATACGTGAATTTTCTTTAATATTACTAATATTATCAAATGGCTTTTTTATAGTCGAAATAAATGTAATTGGAGTTTTCTTTTTTTTATTAATTCTTTCTTGTTTTCTTTCATTATTGTAAATCGATTTATCAATAATTTTTTTTGTTACTTTAAGAAAAAGTTTTGTATTTATTCTGGGAATATTAATGATAGATAAAAATAGATCTGTGTAGATTTTTTCAATGAAAATTTTAAAAAAAGGGGGGAATTTATAGATTAATCGAGCATTTCTTCTTTTTAATATTTGCCATTTTTCGAATCTTTTAGCATTAGAATTTGTTTTGTTAGGACTAAGATTATTTATTCTTGGAGTTACTTTTTTTTTCTCTTTTGAGATTCTTTTTATTTGATTTCGAATTTTACTTGTTCTATCAGCGAGATCCTTCGTTTTTTTTTCCGTCAATGAATAATTTGACGAACTCGGAGATGCAATTTGATTAAATGATTCGTGAATTATCTGATTGCTTATCATGGAATCTTTTTCTTCTTTAATTTCGC